TCTTTTCTTATTGCTTGTTGATGTAGAATCATGTATGTACCATTCAATATCTAATTTATCAAATTTCTGTAGTATAAGATTTCTTTCTCTCCTTTATTGGCCTCGGACTAGAAAACTTAAGATAGGATAAAACGTGAATTGAATCCAATAGGTTGCTTTCTAATAATTCATAAAGGAGATTATCATATTTCGATAATTCAATTAGATCCGAAATTGAAAAATATCCTTTTTTTTAGCTGTAAACTGTAGAAGTTTTTGTTGGAATCTTTTTTTTTTCATTTTATTTAAGAGGAATTGGTTATTCGTAGAGTAAGAAATAAGAAGAATCAATAGTATTAATATAATAAAAAAAAAAGAGAACAACGAAAAAAAAATAGAATAGAATTGTAATAATCAATAATTGTGATGCACACATTGTTTTGTTGTATTAAATCGAAAGGTTGTTTCTTGAACTAATTACGAAGGTCGGGATTTATGGTATGAAAAGACAATTTCTAATAAATATAGAAAAAATGTAGAACTTAGAAAAGAAAGGAAAAAATTATAGTAATTACGAGTCTCAGACTATAGTTGGACGAAAATAAAGATTTTATTTTCGTAATTGATCTGATCCTGCAATACCTTTTCCTTTATTTACATTTACTTTATTTGATTTGTTTTCATTTTTACGCATAAAATCAATAGTAGGTTCATTCATATAATATCTCAAACGAGAGGTATTATAAGGTCACTTTTTATTCTAAAATAAAATAAAATCGATACGATTAAAAAAAAAAGATTAAAATAGAAATGATTTTCTAATTTTGTTCCATATGAATTCAAAGAAAGTTTCATTTTTTGAATGAAGTTACATGACGTCTTTCTTACTTATTATTATTTTCTTTTTTAATATTAGTTTACTCAAGAGTTGTCTAATCAATCCCGTGATTCGGAATCACGGGATGGGTAGATGTTACAAATGATTAATTGATTTCTTTTTTTACTCCCCTCCTTCTCTCTTTTTGTTAATACTGTCTATAATGATTGATGAGTTAACAACTGTCACGTGAACTTATTTTTTCACTTCAATTGGTATTTTTTCTTAGTACCTTTCAAAACTTGAACTTAGGAAAGTGCTTTATAAGCATATGTATAAAAAGAACATATTTCATTTAGCCCCTTCATCTTCATGCTTACTATAACTAGTTTTTTCGGTTTTCTACTAGCGGCTTTAACTATAACCTCAGCTCTATTTATTGGTCTGACCAAGATACGACTTATTTGAAATTAATTGCATGAATACAACTCAAAAAAAGAAATCTTTTTGTAAGTATTCATATATTCTATAGTTACTTACCGCATCAATTTCGAATTAGTGGTCATTGAGATTGATGGACAATCCGGATTACTATTTAGGGATAGATATTACCTCTCCTTTTTCCCTTTCAAACAAATTGAAATGATTGAAGTTTTTCTATTTGGAATTGTCTTAGGTCTAATTCCTATTACTTTAGCTGGATTATTTGTAACTGCATATTTACAATACAGACGTGGCGATCAGTTGGACTTTTGATTAATTAACATCTTTTTTTTGATTGACCTCCTCTTTTCTTTAATTCACGGGAGGTCAAATTAAGATTCCTGTTCCATTTTTTGAGTGTCATTTTGGGCTTAACCTAACCAAGTAACCAAGACCCGAATCACGCTCTGTAGGATTTGAACCTACGACATCGGGTTTTGGAGACCCACGTTCTACCGAACTGAACTAAGAGCGCTTTCTTATCACAATAGATAAGACTATAAGGAAGAGTATTTTGTTTTGTAACCCCAATACATCTTGTATACATATAGTATCATATACTATATGATATAGTATAAAATGATATACTATAAAAAAAGATTATGTATGCACGATTTTAATCGATTTCATTACTGCTCAGAGGAGAAGTAATAGGTAGGGATGACAGGATTTGAACCCGTGACATTTTGTACCCAAAACAAACGCGCTACCAAGCTGCGCTACATCCCTTTCAATTGGTCTACAGTGTCATTGTAGAGAATCCTTGTCTTGTTTTCCAAATCCTCATTTTTTATATCCGTTGATATACATACAAGTTTTCTTGCCATTTTTTTTTTTTTTCTTTTTTTTTTGTCTCATATAAGATATAATAATAGTAGAAGGTTTATATATCTAATATATATTCTAATAGATATTATCTAATCTTTATTATTAGATATATATATATTATCTAAGAATATCTTAATAATATATATTATGAAATATATGAATATGAAACCCATCGTAAAAAAAACTAAAAAATGATGATTTTTTTGGAATGCTCAGATAAAAGGGATGTATTTTTCGGTTTTCAGAAAGGGAAAATCTTATCTACCGAATCGGTGTACATTTCAATTGGAATTAGGAATTCCGTGTACAAATACAAGGGGTCCTTAACTACTTACATATACAGCTGATCATATATGTATTAACATTATACATTACAAAAAAGAATAAAGAAGGAGGATTTTCAATGCGAGATCTAAAAACATATCTTTCCGTGGCACCGGTACTAAGTACTCTATGGTTCGGGGCTTTAGCAGGTCTATTGATAGAGATCAATCGCTTATTCCCGGATGCGTTGACATTCCCTTTTTTTTCATTCTAGTTATTGACATGGGAAGGGGTGAAGAAGATTAGAGAGAGAATCAAAAGATCTGTGACTAATCCCTCCCCCTCTTTTCTTTTAGATAAAATAGAATTACTTACAATTAACTCAAATAAAGAAGATAAGTAGAATAAAGAAAAGAGGAAAGAGAAATTACAAAGTAGATTCAACCTCGTCAAAATTCGGGTTCTTCAATTCAATTGATAAATAATCTAGTGAAAACGGAAATCGAAATGTGTCTAAGACAAGAATATCATAGAAGATAGTAAAAAGAAATACTATACTTCGACTTAGAATAGAATTCTATTCTAAATAGAACTGAATAGAGTTCGAAATCATTTTTTTAATTAATAAGTAATAGTAAATAAATATTACTATTAATTATTATATTGGGTTGTGGTTGCAACGAAATAATCTTTCAAAATTTCGAGTTAGCAACTTCTATTTTTTTATTTTTTTTTTCCTTCCCTTTAAATCGGAAAATCGAAGAGTTGGTTGAATCAAAAACTCATCAAAAACTTAAAGAAAGGGGGTTCATGGCCAAGGGTAAAGAAGTCCGCGTAACGGTTATTTTAGAATGTACTAATTGTGTTCGAAAGGGTGTTAATAAAGAATCAACGGGTATTTCCAGATATATTACTCAAAAGAATCGACACAATACTCCTAGTCGATTAGAATTGAGAAAATTCTGTCCCTATTGTTACAAACATACAATTCACGGGGAGATAAAGAAATAGATCGAATCCAGGTGTCTGTGCGTCACTTTACAGGAACAGGAAAGGGGACCTATATACTATATATTATTATATAGAAATACCTTATTTAGAAATACCATATTAGATATAGAACAAGATTTCTATAATATAGCTTAAATCTATAATAGAACTTAAAAATATAACTTCAATTAAAATATTAATATAAATATTTTAATATTAAAATAAAAAAGAAAAAAAAAAATATAAAAAAACCAAATCAAATCCCCCTTTTTAATCCTAAATCATTTTTGATGAGATTGAAATAGGGTTTTCGGGATAAGGAATAAACAAACCATGGATAAATCCAAGCGATTCTTTCTTAAATCCAAGCGATCTTTTCGTAGGCGTTTGCCCCCGATCCAATCGGGGGATCGAATTGATTATAGAAACATGAGTTTAATTAGTCGATTTATTAGTGAACAGGGAAAAATATTATCTAGACGGGTAAATAGGTTGACCTTAAAACAACAAAGATTAATTACTATTGCTATAAAACAAGCTCGTATTTTATCTTTGTTACCTTTTCTTAATAATGAAAAACAATTTGAAAGAGGCGAGTCGACCGTCAGAACTATTGGTCTTAGAACCAGAAATAAATAAAAAATAAGCTTACTCTTCAATTGAATCAAAATTCCAATTTGAACTCAAACACAGATTGATGTTTTGTTCGAAAAATTCGAGGATCCAGATTGGATTGTCGTATTGTAAGAAAAAAACAAGAATGGGTAAGAAGAAATTTTTTTTATTGACTATTCGGCGTGTTCACTGATTTTATTTTGAGCGACTTTATCATATTCTTTTTTTCATATTAATTTCTACTCTACCTTCCCGGAGTTCATTCTCCAGCGAAACTCCATTTAAAATATTGTGTCGGATTCCTTACAATTTACTTATTTTATGATTTCATTGGAAATCATATAAAGACAATTCCTATTTAATATAGCTATTTGTGCAAGTATTTTACGATTCAGAAGCAACTGTCTCTTGTACAGATTGTGTATTAATCTGCTATAACTATAGGATACCCCATTCTCGCGAATTACTGCATTTATTCGAGTGATCCACAAACGACGAAAATCTCTCTTTTGCCTATCTCTATCTCGATGAGACGAAACCAAAGCTCTTATTTTCTGTTGAATAATTGTTCGAGTAAGTCTTGAATGAGCCCCCCGAAAGCTTGATGCAAATAAACGAATTTTTGCTCTACGTCTCCGAGCTATATATCCTTGTCTAATTCTGGTCATTGAATAAATGAATTTTAATGAATAACTAATAGATTTCTTTTCTTTCAGTTATTCTTTTCCTCTTTCCTAGTTTATTAATAACAAAACGGATTCTTCCAATGTATAAAATATAAATTCCAATGGCTTTTGCTACTATAACCTTCCCGACCACAATTTGTCTTTTTTTATAGGTATTTCGCCTCGAACTACGAAATTGTATTGATACCAGGTATCAAAAAACATAAAAAGGTAATAAATAGAAATGAATAAAGAAAGAGTGGGTTCCATCGTTTCTATGGTTACGTCTTAAACGGTGAGGTCCTCTCTATACACCGGAGCCCCTTACTTCATTTAATCAATGCTATTGGTAACTTGTACAGTTCACATTCTTTGGCTCTACCCATGAATTATCTAGTCCTAGGTCTTTCACAACGAGATCTACCTATACAGTAACGATATTTCATTATGAAGATTAGCTGGGTAGCTGACCCTCTTAGTCCGTTTTTGCAAGAGTAGAGACATCAGATTTCGGCTTTGAAAATAGGATTTCCCTCGCTTAATGGATAACCATTTGTTACCAATGAGGAATTTTTTTTTCATCTTCAATTCCAAAAGGAAATGATTGGATTTGCACCAATGGAAACCATAAATTTCAACACAATACAATAGAAGGATATAATAGATCTTTTTTTTAGATAGTGAACGGCCTTTTTCCTTCCACCTTTTCCTCTTCACTGGTACTGATCATTGATACTGGAAAATGGGTTTCCTTTAGTTTGTCCCAGCGAGGATCTGAACGAGTCGCACATACACCCTAGTACATGTTCCTCGGCGCTGAGGACATCCCCGAAGAGCAGGGGATTTCGTGACATTTCTGATTGGCTGTCTTGTGTTTCTAATAAGTTGTTTAATAGTTGGCATGTTGAATCGTATACATAATGAATGGGCTGGTTTAGATCGATCCTAACCGGCTGTTTATGAATTACTTCTCTATTTAATAGATCAATAGAATATTATTAAACCCAGTAATAAAAAGTTAAGTAAAAAATCTCCAGTTGCGGATTTGCGCAGGATTATTGCTATTTTTAGTCAACCGCTACAAGATCAACAATTCCATAAGCTTGGGCTTCTGTTGCTGACATAAAAACATCCCTTTCCATATCTTCGGATACAACCCATAAAGGTTTGCCTGTTCTTTGTACATAAACCCTTGTGATGCTTTCGCGCAGTTTCAATAGTTCTTCTGCTTCCAGGATAAATTCTCCCGTTTGTGCCTCATAAAAAGAACTCGCAGGTTGATGTATCATTACCCTGATGATATAACAAACAAAAGGTTCCTCTATCTCGGATGATGAGGTGAGGAGAAGAGATAAAGAATTAAAAAAAAAGATAGAATTGAGCAACCGTACAGGCATAGGCGTCTTTTGCACATTGCATACGGCTCCACAATGGGATTCGCTTTGACCTTCCATCAAAGAAAGAAAAAAAAAAAAATATATATATATATAGGGTTTATTTTCTCAGATCCGGGTCGGCAAATGATCCAATTACCATCCTTCCTTTCGGGACAGTTAAAAAATACTATGATGGCTCCGTTGCTTTTTATATATTTATCTCGTTTGTGATTCAGCAATCCCAAAGTTTTTTCGTACTCTTTCATAACAATACCATAAATATTGTTAAAAGTCTTCAGGGTGAAAACAAAAAAGTTTGTGACGCAGAAAAGGCCCCGGAAAAAATCGGGAATACCCTTTATTTTATACTAATTTCATACTCCTCTTTCGATATATAATCTATGATTAAAAAAAAATGCATATCGAATTCGAAGTGCCATGCTATTATTACTTAATATTCATATTTTATATGGCGAAGGCATAGTCTTTTTTTCTTAAAAAACTCATTGGCGCCAAGCGTGAGGGAATGCTAGACGTTTGGTGATCTCTCCTCCAACCAGGATAAAAGATCCCATTGAAGCGGCTAATCCCATGCATATTGTATGCACATCAGGTTGCACAAATTGCATAGTATCATAAATAGCTACCCCGGGTATTACCCATCCGCCGGGAGAGTTTATAAACAAATAAAGATCTTTGTTATCATTCTCTATACTGAGATATACCATAAGACCAATAAGTTGATTCGAGATCTCGCTATCAACCTCTTGGCCTAAAAAAAGTAATCTTTCTCGATAAAGTCGGTTGATTAGGATAAAATTTGTATCCCTTAAGAGCCGTACATGCACCTTTTGATGCATACGGTTCAACAAAAATTGCGAAAAAAAGAATCAATGTGTAGATTCCAGCCCTCTTTCTTTTTTTTTTCATAGCGGGACACCCTTCTAATTTCATTTTCGAATTTATTAACGATTTTCTTCCCTTTTTCAAGAAAGATGAGTTTTGTACTCTTTCCCTATAAAAAATCCATTAAACTTATCGAACTAACTTCTCATTGATGTATTGTTTCATCGAGATCTAATCCAAATCGCGATGTCTTTTTCTTGTTCCTGAATGGGCTTTTTCAATTCTTTTAGGTTTATGCTCTACTCCGAGTAAAAAAAACCGATTTTGATTTGCACATATAGGACAAATGCTACTAATACTACGCCCTTTTCCTACGACTTACTTCTTTTTCAATTCATTTCATATCTTCTGCCAAATATTCGACGTATTTATCATATTGTATTTATCATATTATTCGTTTGATTAAAAGTTTGAGATTATTCTCTTATTCAATAACAAAAAAATCTTTTATGATCTATGATATAAGTATTAATAATCAGAAATATATTACCAATTGGTTTTTTTCTAAACGGAGCCTGGATACTTCATTTTATTGGTCCAACCAAGCTAACCATAAATTATTTTAATTGATAATATT